ACCATCCCCATGGGGGCGGGGAAGGGAGAGCCCCAATTGGTAGAAAAAAACCCACAACCCCCTGGGGTTATCCTGCGCTTGGAAGAAGAAGTAGGAAAAGGAAAAAATATAGTGATAGTTTTATTCTTCGTCGCCGTAAATAGGAATATTGAAAATCGAATTTTTGGAATTTGAAATAATGTGATGGGCGAACGACGGGAATTGAACCCGCGCATGGTGGATTCACAATCCACTGCCTTGATCCACTTGGCTACATCCGCCCCTTATCCAGCTAAAGGATTTTCTCTTTTTTCCATTCATCATTATTGTATTTATTCTTACCTTCATACTTAGATCGAGATATTCTATTGGACATAGAATGCCAATCTTTAAAATGTAAAAAAAAGGAGTAATCGGCTGTGACACGTTCACTAAAAAAAAATCCTTTTGTAGCTAATCATTTATCGAGAAAAATTGAAAAACTCAACATGAGGGAGGAGAAAGAAATAATAGTAACTTGGTCTCGGGCATCTACCATTATACCCAAAATGATTGGCCATACAATCGCTGTTCATAATGGAAAAGAACATTTACCTATTTATATAACAGATCGTATGGTAGGTCACAAATTGGGAGAATTCGCGCCTACTCTGACTTTCGCGAGACATGCGAGAAACGATAATAAATCTCGTCGTTAATTAATTTGGAAAACTTACTTATCATTCATTGGCGGGGGAGAAACCTTATGATAAAGAACTCAAATTCGGGTAGAGAAGTAAAAGTTTTAGCTAAACATATATCTATGTCTGTTTTCAAAGCGCGAAGAGTAATTGATCAGATTCGCGGGCGTTCTTATGAGGAAACACTTATGATACTGGAACTCATGCCTTATCGAGCATCTTATCCCATTTTAAAATTGGTTTATTCTGCAGCAGCAAATGCTAATCATAATATGGGTTTGAACGAAGCTGATTCATTCATTAGTAAAGCCGAAGTCAATGGGGGCCCCTTTGTGAAAAAGTTAAGACCCAGGGCTAGAGGACGTAGTTATCCGATAAAAAGACCCACTTGTCATATAACAATTGTATTAAAAGATAAATCTAAAATTTAGATGAATCTTTAGAAAAAAAATGGATGAAAAGATAATATAATAAAAAAATATGGGACAAAAAATAAATCCACTTGGTTTCAGACTCGGTACAACCCAAAATCATCATTCCTTTTGGTTCGCACAACCAAAAAATTTTTCTGTAGGTCTACAAGAAGATGAGAAAATACGGAATTGTATCAAGAACTATGTACAAAAAAATAAGAGAATATCCCCCGGTTTCGAAGGAATTGGAATTGCACGAATAGAAATTCAAAAAAGAATCGATTTGATCCAGGTCATAATCTATATTGGGTTTCCAAATTTATTAATAGAGGGCCGAACGCGAGGGATCGAAGAATTACAGATGAATGTACAAAAAGAGTTTCATTCTGTGAACCGAAGACTCAATATTGCTATCACAAGAATTGAAAAACCTTATGGACACCCTAATATTCTTGCAGAATATATGGCTTCACAATTAAGAAATAGAGTTTCGTTTCGAAAGGCAATGAAAAGAGCTATTGAATTAACTGAACAAACAGATACAAAGGGAATTCAAATACAAATTGCAGGGCGTATCGACGGAAAAGAAATTGCACGTGTCGAATGGATCAGAGAAGGTAGGGTTCCTCTACAAACAATTCGTGCTAAAATTGATCATTGTTCCTATACAATTCGAACTATCCATGGAGTATTAGGCCTAAAAATTTGGATATTTGTGAACGAGGAATAATAGACCTTTTTTTATCTTGACATTCTGTCCAGTGATAGAACAAAAAATTCGAAACTATTTCTGTTTTTTCCTTTTTCCGTTAAATCAAACAAAAAATAAACAATTCTAATTCTATAAGGTTGAATAAAAAATAGATTAATCTTACTTTTGATATAAATTGCTATGCTTAGTGTGTGACTCGTTAGTTTTTTCTTTAGAGTTTAAAGCTGGGCTTCAAAAAAAAAAGACTGACCTCCACTATAAACTTAATAACTATATAAAATAAAATAATAAAATAAACGAAAAACTAATAACCAACTTATTGCTTCGTATTGTCGAGATCCCAAGAAACAGTCACTATATGACTGAATGACTGAATCAATCATATAGTTGTAACAACTGAAATTTTCATAAAAAACAAATCTGATTATGGATTTTGAAGAAAAAAAAAATAAAGGGATGCGGATAAATGGAAAGGTGATAGAAAGAGAGAACAAAAATATCAATGATAGATGATTCCAATATGTATGGTCTATGAATCACCTCATAAAAGGCAGTGTGATAAAGCATTAATATTGATATATTAATATATATAATAATACAAATAATAAAGTATAATATAAATAATAAAGATAAATAATAAAGAGCCCTGGGTTAATAGAAACTGAGGAGATTGACTCGGGAACCCATTTTGTTGGGAGCTCCGTTGCAGAGTTCAGGCCTAACCATTAATAGAGAAGCTATAGGAACGACGAAACCTGTGACTATATAAGATTCAACTATTAAAATATAAATAAAATAGAAAAGAAAAATGAATCCTAATGATTCATCGGGCGGGATGGCGGAACGAACCAAGAACAAATTGATTTACTCTGAGAGGTCATGGATTGATCCTACGAATGAAGCAGGAAAGAGTCAATATCCGCCCGCGAAACCCTTATTTATTTATTGTATTACAATACAATATTGTCTTGACTCGATAAGAGTAAAATAAAAAAAAATAGGGATTCGTTATAAAAAATAAGCATTATCTTTATCTATAAATATACACATCTAGCCATATATGGAGCTTCCTATGTAATAAATGAAATATCAATAAATCCCATTACTTAGTTTAGTGTACTAATTATTAAATGGATGTGTATCCGTATCGAATCTTTTCATTCGCGAGGAGCTGGATGAGAGGAAACTCTCATGTCCGGTTCTGTAGTAGAGGTGGGATTAAGAAAAAACCATCAACTATAACCCTAAAAGAACTAGATTTCGTAAGCACCATAGAGGAAGAATGAAGGGAATATCTTGTCGGGGCAATCATATTTGTTTCGGCAGATACGCTCTTCAGGCACTTGAACCCGCTTGGATCACAGCTAGACAAATAGAAGCAGGGCGAAGAGCAATGGCACCATATGCGCGTCGTGGTGGAAAAATATGGATACGTATATTTCCAGACAAACCTGTTACAATAAGACCCACGGAAACACGTATGGGTTCGGGGAAAGGATCTCCCGAATATTGGGTATCCGTTGTTAAACCAGGCCGAATACTTTATGAAATCGGTGGAGTATCAGAAACTGTAGCCAGAGCAGCTATTGAGATAGCTGCGTGCAAAATGCCTATACGAACTCAATTTATTATTTCAGGATAGGGATATAGAACTAAAGATAAACAAAAGGGGTATTGAGGATGAAAAAACAACCGCGGGTTTATTTATTTCTAGACAAACACTATTTCTTTTTTTCCTCATTCTTTGCATTGAAATAACAGATTCAAATAAAAATGATATGATTCAACCTCAGACCCTTTTGAATGTAGCAGATAACAGCGGAGCTCGAGAATTGATGTGTATTCGAATCATAGGAGCCGGTAATCATCGATATGCTCATATTGGTGACGTTATTGTTGCTGTAATCAAAGAAGCAGTGCCCAATATGCCTCTAGAAAGATCAGAAGTAATTAGAGCTGTAATTGTACGTACATGTAAAGAACTCAAACGTGACAACGGTATGATAATACGATATGATGACAATGCTGCGGTTGTCATTGATCAAGAAGGAAATCCAAAAGGAACTCGAGTTTTTGGCGCGATTGCTCGGGAATTGAGACAGTTGAATTTTACTAAAATAGTTTCATTAGCTCCTGAAGTATTATAAATACTAGTAGATGAAACTATGATATAGTTATAGTAGGATATCTGAAATGGATTAAATTAGTAGATTGTGTTTCACGCATATACTTTTAATAATTGAAATTGAATAATTCAAAATAAAAAAACATGTTGATTATATCAAAATTAAGAAGCACCAATAATTAGAATTCGTCATGGGCAGAGACGCTATTGCTGATATAATAACTTCTATAAGAAATGCTGACATGAGTAAAAATGGAACGGTTCGAATAGCATCCACTAATATCACCGAAAACATTGTTAAAATACTCCTACGAGAAGGTTTTATTGAAAACGTTCGGAAACATCAGGAAAGTAACAAAGATTTCTTGGTTTCAACCTTGCGCCATAGAAGGACTAGGAAAGGAATATATAGAACTATTTTAAAACGTATCAGTCGACCTGGTCTACGAATCTATTCCAACTATCAAAAAATTCCTAAGATTTTAGGTGGAATGGGAATTGTAATTCTTTCCACTTCTCGAGGCATAATGACAGATCGAGAAGCTAGACTAGAAAAAATTGGAGGAGAAATTTTGTGCTATATATGGTAATCTTCCTCCGGTATCCTAATTTGATCTCTAACTTCCAATTTGTGAAATAGAGAGGAAAAGTAAGTTATATAACTCTTCCTCCATTAGTTGATGATATTTCAAGGGGTTACCTGGATGAAAGAACAAAAATGGATTCATGAAGGTTTAATTACTGAATCACTTCCCAACGTCCCGGGTCCATTTAGATAATGAAGATCTAATTCTAGGTTATATTTCAGGGAGGATCCGACCCAGTTTGATACGGATACTGCCGGGAGATAGAGTCAAAATAAAAATAAGTCGGTATGATTCAACTAGAGGACGTATAATTTATAGACTCCGCAACAAAGATTCGAGCGATTAGATGATTTTTGAAAACATTCCTTTGGTGAGAGATACAACTCGAAGCTAAAAAATGAAATACAAGAGACTTATTTTCTTCCAAGGAATAGATTCCAAATTGAGGTAAGGAGTGATAAATATGAAAATAAGAGCTTCCGTTCGTAAAATTTGTGAAAAATG